GCTAGTGTAGCTTAATTTAAAGCATAACACTGAAAATGTTAAGATAAGCCCTAGAAAGCTTCGCAAGCACAAAGGTTTGGTCCTGACTTTACTATCAATTTTAACTGAACTTATACATGCAAGTATCCGCATTCCTGTGAGGATGCCCACAGTTTTCTAATGAAGACTAGGAGCTGGTATCAGGCACATTATATAATCTGCCCACAACGCCTTGCTTAGCCACACCCCCAAGGGAACACAGCAGTGATAAATATTAAGCTATTAGTGAAAACTAGACTTAATTACAGTTAATAGGGCCGGTCAAAACTTGTGCCAGCCACCGCGGTTAAACGAGAAGCCCAAATTGATGTCTACGGCGTAAAGGGTGGTTAAATTGTATAATACTACTAGGACCGAACTTACCCTGGGCTGTGATACGCTTTACGGAGTAGTGAAGATCGTAAACGAAAGTCGTCCTAAAAAATTGAATCCACGAAAGCTGGGAAACAAACTGGGATTAGATACCCCACTATGCCTAGCCTTAAACCCCGATAATATTTTACATCTTTTATCCGCCAGGGTACTACGAGCGTAAGCTTAAAACCCAAAGGACTTGGCGGTGCTTTAAACCCCTCTAGAGGAGCCTGTTCTGTAACCGATAATCCCCGTTAAACCTCACCCTCTTTTGCTCTTCCCGCTTGTATACCCCCGTCGTCAGCTAACCCCGTGATGGTCGACTAGTAAGCAGAATTGGTTTTACTCCAGAACGTCAGGTAGAGGCGCAGCGAATAAGAGGGGAACAAATGGGCTACATTTACTAATATAGTAAACTACGGAAGGGGTACTGAAAACTGCACCCCGGAAGGAGGATTTAGTAGTAAGGGGGGAATAGAGTGCCTCCCTGAAAACGGCACTGAAGCGCGCACACACCGCCCGTCACTCTCCCCTCATAATAGATTTTTTTACTTATTTTAAAAACATTACCCTATTAGCTTAGGGGAGGCAAGTCGTAACATGGTAAGCGTACCGGAAGGTGCTCTTGGAAAACCAGAGTGTAGCTAAGAAGTAAAGCATCTCCCTTACACCGAGAAGACACCCGTGCAACTCGGGCCACCCTGAAGTCAAACAACTAGCAGAACTTAAGACTTATAATTTAAATATTTTTAACCCATTAAAAACTAATACAGCTTAAACAAATCATTTTTCCACCTCAGTATAGGAGATAAAAAAGGTTTTACTAGCAACAGCGAAAGTACCGCAAGGGAACGTTGAAAAAGAAGTGAAATAATTAAGCAACACACGAAAAAGCAGAGATTAGCACTCGTACCTTTTGCATCATGATTTAGCAAGCGTTTACTAAGCAAAAAGATTTATAGTTTAAACACCCGAAACCAAGTGAGCTACTCCGAGCCAACCTTATTGAAGGGTAAACCCGTCTCTGTAGCAAAAGAGTGGGGGGAGCTCCGAGTAGAGGCGAAAAACCTATCGAACTTGGTCATAGCTGGTTACCTGAGAAATGGATAGTAGTTCAGCAATATTAATTCTTTACCCAACTTGCAAACCCACCTCCAGGCCTGAAGAAGTAATAATAGTTAGTCTAAAGAGGTCCAGCTCTTTAGATACAGAATACAATCTACTGTATGGATAAAGATCAAATACTCCAAGGTAAACGCCCAAGTGGGCTTGAAAGCAGCCACCTTCTAGGAAAGCGTTAAAGCTCGTGTACACAAATACTCTTAATACCGAAAGTTTACTCTAAGTCCTTTATATGTATCAGGTTATGTTATTTTATTTAACAGAAATAATGCTAATATGAGTAATAAGGGGGAAAGCCCCCCTCCTTGCATAAGTGTCTATCGGAACGAACTATTCGCCGACTATTAACGCCTTCTAAAAGAGAGAAGTAGGAACATAAAAAACAACTAGAAAAATACCTAATCAACTGGCGTTGAACCCACACTGGTGTGCATGTAAGGAAAGACTAAAAGGAAAAGAAGGAACTAGGCAAACATTTTAATTAAGCCTCGCCTGTTTACCAAAAACATCGCCTCTTGTAATGACAAACATAGGAGGTCCTGCCTGCCCACTGACACATTGTTTAACGGCCGCGGTATTTTAACCGTGCAAAGGTAGCGTAATCACTTGTCTTTTAAATGAAGACCTGTATGAAAGGCGTCACGAGGGCTTGACTGTCTCCTTTCCCCAGTCAATTAAATTGATCCCCCCGTGCAGAAGCGGGGATAAAAACATAAGACGAGAAGACCCTATGGAGCTTTAAACATATCAGATTTACGTCACTACCCCCTAGTTAAAGGGTTAAACTAGTACCATGCCTTGAAAATGCTTTTGGTTGGGGCGACCACGGGAAAATAAACAACTCCCACGACGAGGAGAAACAACACACCTCTCAAAAACTAAGACTACCAAGTCAAAGTCACAGAAACTCTGACAAATGATCCGGCTACTTGCCGATTAACGAACCGAGTTACCCTAGGGATAACAGCGCAATCCTCTTTTAGAGCCCCTATCGACAAGAGGGTTTACGACCTCGATGTTGGATCAGGACATCCTAATGGTGCAACCGTTATTAAGGGTTCGTTTGTTCAACGATTAAAGTCCTACGTGATCTGAGTTCAGACCGGAGTAATCCAGGTCAGTTTCTATCTATGAAACACTTTTTCTAGTACGAAAGGACCGAGGAAGTAAGGCCAATCCTAAAAGTACGCCTTGCCCTTACCTGCTGCAGACAAATAAAACAGACAAAAGGATTAAGGTTTTTCAACCCAGATATGGTTTATTAAGGTGGCAGAGCCCGGTTATGCAAAAGGCCTAAGCCCTTTCAACAGAGGTCCAAATCCTCTCCTTAATAATGTTTCCTCCACTTATGATGCTTACACTTAGCCCGTTAGCCATCATTATCCCTGTACTGCTGGCAGTTGCATTTTTAACCCTAATTGAACGTAAAATCCTAGGTTATATACAACTACGCAAAGGCCCTAACATGGTGGGCCCATATGGGATTTTTCAACCAATTGCTGACGGTATCAAATTATTTATCAAAGAGCCCGTTCGACCTTCGACCTCAAATACCATCTTGTTCTTAGCAACCCCTATTCTTTCCTTGACCCTTGCACTTACTCTCTGATCCCCTCTGCCACTACCTTACGCAACTTCTGACATCAATCTAAGTATTTTATTTATCCTGGCTTTATCGAGCCTTACTGTATACTCCATCCTTGGTTCGGGTTGAGCATCCAACTCAAAGTATGCTTTAATAGGAGCATTACGAGCCATTGCCCAAACCATCTCCTACGAGGTAAGCCTGGGGTTGATCATTCTGGGGGGAGTGATTTTTACCGGTGCTTTTACACTTCAAATATTTGGTACGGCCCAAGAAGCTGTATGGCTAATATTACCGGCCTGACCTCTCGCCATAATATGATACATTTCCACCCTAGCAGAAACCAACCGGGCCCCCTTCGACTTAACAGAAGGGGAATCCGAGCTAGTCTCCGGCTTCAATGTAGAATATGCTGGGGGTCCTTTCGCACTGTTTTTTCTAGCGGAATATGCCAACATTTTAATGATAAATACCCTCTCCGCAGTTCTATTCCTAGGGGCATACCACTTTCCCTCTTTTCCCGAAATGACATCCGTAAATTTGATGGTAAAAGCAACTCTCCTATCCGTTTTGTTTCTTTGAATCCGGGCCTCGTACCCTCGATTCCGGTACGACCAACTAATACATCTTATTTGAAAAAACTTCCTACCCTTGACACTCGCCTTCATCCTGTGACACCTAGCCATACCAGTCACAGTCGGAGGCCTCCCACCACAATAGCTTTGTATTTGAGGAGTTGTGCCTGAAGTTGAAGGGTCACTTTGATAGAGTGTAAATACGGGGGTTAAAGTCCCCCCAACTCCCTAGAAAAAGAGGATTTGAACCTCCCCCTAAGAGATCAAAACTCTTCGTGCTTCCACTACACCATTTCCTAGTAAAGTAAGCTAAACAAGCTATTGGGCCCATACCCCAAAAATGGTGGGCTAACAATCCCCCTTTTACTAATGAATCCTCTCGTGCTACCTATTATAGCATTTAGTCTCCTGCTAGGGACCCTAATTACCATTACTAGCTCTAACTGACTACTAGCATGAATAGGGATTGAGATTAATACCCTCGCAATTATCCCACTAATAATTCAAAACCACCATCCCCGAGCAACTGAAGCAACCACCAAATACTTCATTGTACAAGCGGCAGCCGCTGCTATAATCCTTTTCTCCGCAGTAATCAAAGCATGAACAACAGGAGAATGGATCATTAACCCATTCTCTGAGCCTTTATCAACCTCCCTTCTTATCCTAGCTTTAGCTTTAAAACTAGGACTAGCACCCTTACACTCGTGACTTCCTGATGTATTGCAAGGCCTGGACTTTACTACGGGTATAATCTTATCTACTTGACAAAAAATTGCCCCTATAACACTTTTACTTCAAGCCAGCAAATTTGAACTACCTTTAATAGTAATCCTGGGGGTCACATCAGTTGTAGTCGGAGGCTTAGGGGGGCTGAATCAACTACAAACCCGAAAAATTATGGCTTATTCCTCTATTGCCCACTTAGGCTGAATAACTGTGGCACTTCCATTTGCTCCTCACTTAACTCTAATAGCCCTAGCTTTTTATATTATTACTACTTACTGCTTATTTTACATTCTCCTACTAACTGGCGGAAAAACTATCAATTCGCTGGCTATTTCATGAACCAAGAATAACGCCGTCTTGATAGCCACCCCTATCCTATTATTTTCAATAGGCGGACTACCTCCAACTATGGGTTTTGTCCCAAAATGATTTATCCTACGAGAACTCACCAACCATAGCATGTTATCAGTCGCACTAGTAATTGCCATAGCATCCCTTCTGAGCTTATTTTTCTATATACGCTTAGCTTATGCCCTCGCTTTTACAAAAGCCCCCAACACTATTTCCAGCCAACATACTTGACGGCTACAATTATTCTCCCCAAACACCACCCTTGTAATCTTAGTAATATTAGCCACACTACTACTACCAGTCAGCCCAGCCACCATTGCCCTTTTCACATCCTAAGAGATTTAAGTTAATACAAGACTCAGAGCCTTCAAAGCCCTAAGAGAGGGTTAAAGTCCCTTAATCTCTGCGAAAGACTGACGAGACACTAACTCACATCTTCTGCGTGCAAAGCAGACGCTTTAATTAAGCTACAGCCTCACTAGATGAGCAGGCCTCGATCCTACAAAATCTTAGTTAACAGCTAAGCGCTCAAACCAGAGAGCATTCATCTACTTTCCCCGCCTGTCCGGGGTCTAAAAGGCGGGGAAAGTCCCGGCAGGCGTTAGCCTGCTTCTCCAGATTTGCAATCTAGCATGTAACACCCCAGGACTTGGCAAGAAGGGGACTAAAACCCCTGTATGTGGGGCTACAATCCACCGCTTACTCAGCCACCTTACCTGTGATAATCACACGCTGATTTTTTTCTACTAACCACAAAGACATTGGCACCCTCTACCTAGTATTTGGTGCATGAGCCGGCATGGTTGGGACTGCTTTAAGCCTTTTAATCCGAGCCGAATTAAACCAACCAGGGGCCCTTCTTGGAGACGACCAAATTTATAATGTTATTGTCACAGCACATGCGTTCGTAATAATCTTTTTTATGGTAATACCCATTATGATTGGGGGTTTTGGTAACTGACTTGTACCCATGATGATTGGTGCCCCCGACATGGCCTTCCCTCGAATAAACAATATAAGTTTTTGACTCCTTCCTCCATCATTCCTACTTCTTTTAGCCTCATCAGGGGTTGAAGCCGGGGCCGGAACAGGATGAACTGTCTACCCACCTCTATCGAGCAATCTTGCCCATGCGGGAGCCTCTGTAGACTTAACTATCTTCTCTCTTCACCTAGCAGGTATCTCATCTATCCTAGGTGCAATTAACTTTATTACAACTATTACCAATATAAAACCACCAGCACTGACTCAATACCAAACACCTTTATTCGTATGGGCTGTGTTAATTACAGCTGTGCTACTTCTCTTGTCCCTGCCCGTCCTAGCTGCAGGCATTACTATGCTGCTTACTGATCGTAACTTAAATACTACTTTCTTTGACCCAGCCGGAGGGGGAGACCCAATTCTCTATCAACACTTATTTTGATTCTTCGGGCACCCTGAGGTGTATATTCTTATTTTACCAGGGTTTGGGATAATTTCCCATATTGTAGCTTACTATGCAGGCAAAAAAGAGCCTTTTGGTTACATGGGAATGGTTTGAGCCATGATAGCAATTGGGCTTCTAGGCTTCATTGTATGGGCACATCATATGTTCACTGTAGGTATAGATGTAGATACACGAGCCTATTTTACATCTGCAACAATAATTATTGCTATCCCTACAGGGGTTAAAGTCTTCAGCTGGTTAGCAACCCTTCACGGGGGTGTAATTAAGTGAGAAGCCCCTCTTCTGTGAGCGCTTGGCTTTATCTTCCTTTTTACAGTAGGAGGTTTAACAGGTATTGTACTCGCAAACTCATCTCTAGACATTGTCTTACATGACACTTACTATGTTGTCGCACACTTCCACTATGTTTTATCAATGGGCGCTGTTTTCGCTATTATAGGGGGCTTTGTTCACTGATTCCCGTTATTCTCAGGCTACACCCTTCACGAACTATGAACAAAAATCCACTTTACTGTAATATTTGCAGGAGTGAACCTAACATTTTTCCCACAACACTTCCTAGGACTAGCAGGAATGCCTCGGCGATACTCTGACTACCCTGACGCCTATACATTATGAAACACAGTTTCCTCTATTGGCTCCCTAGTGTCTCTGGTGGCTGTCGTTATATTCCTCTTTATCATTTGAGAAGCATTCGCAGCAAAACGAGAGGTACAATCAGTCAAATTAACCTCAACAAATGTTGAATGACTATATGGCTGCCCGCCTCCTTACCACACCTTCGAGGAGCCAGCCTTTGTACAAGTACAATAAGACTTACGAGAAAGGAAGGAATTGAACCCCCATAAACTGGTTTCAAGCCAGATGCATAACCACTCTGCCACTTTCTTCTGATAAGACGTTAATAAAACAATTATGCTGCCTTGTCAAGGCAAAATTGCGGGTTAAAACCCCGCACGTCTTATAATGGCCCACCCCTCACAACTAGGCTTTCAAGACGCAGCCTCCCCAGTGATAGAAGAACTACTACACTTCCACGATCATGCCTTAATAATTGTTTTCCTAATCAGCACCTTTGTACTTTACGTTATTGTTGTTATAGTATCAACAGAATTAACTAACAAATTTATTTTGGACTCCCAAGAAGTAGAAATCGTCTGAACAGTACTCCCGGCTGTTATCCTTATTCTCATTGCGATACCCTCCCTCCGAATTCTTTACCTCATAGATGAAGTCAACGATCCACACTTAACAGTCAAAGCCGTCGGCCATCAATGGTACTGAAGCTATGAATACACTGATTATAATGAGCTTTGCTTTGATTCATATATGGTCCCAACCCAAGACTTAGCCCCCGGACAATTTCGACTACTAGAAACAGACCACCGAGTCGTACTTCCTGTTGAATCCCCGCTTCGTATTCTTGTATCTGCAGAAGACGTTCTTCACTCATGAGCCATCCCATCTCTGGGTGTAAAAATAGACGCCGTGCCTGGCCGATTAAACCAAACAACCCTAATAGCCGCGCACTCCGGAGTATTTTACGGACAATGCTCAGAGATTTGTGGAGCAAACCACAGCTTCATGCCAGTTGTTGTAGAAGCCGTACCACTCAAGCACTTCGAAGACTGATCATTACTTTTATCCTCGACTTATAGGCACTAAGAAGCTAAAGTAAGGTCCTAGCATTAGCCTTTTAAGCTGAAGATTGGTGACTCCTAATCACCCTTAGTGGTATGCCTCAACTTAATACCTTCCCATGACTTCTCATCCTATTATTTAGCTGGTTAGTATTTCTAACCCTATTACCTACAAAGGTACTATCACATATTTACCCGAATAAACTTACACTAGAAGCTAAAGAAGCCTCATCTAAAAACTCTTGAACTTGACCATGATAGCTTCTTTCTTCGATCAGTTCGCCAGTCCTTCTTTCGCAGGATTACCTCTTATTGCCATCGCACTGACATTCCCATGGATTTTATTTCCTTCAGCTTCACTAAAGTGATTATCCAACCGACTTGAAACATTACAAAGCTGCTTCATTAATCGCTTCGCGAATCAACTCCTCCTACCACTTAACCAAGAAGCCCACAAATGAGCTCTTTTATATGCATCGCTGATAATCTTTATCCTTAGCCTTAATATACTAGGTCTTTTACCATATACCTTCACCCCCACCACACAGCTATCACTAAATATAGGACTAGCAGTCCCATTTTGACTAGCTACAGTCGTCATTGGCCTTCGAGACCGCCCCACCCACGCGCTAGGGCACTTATTACCCGAAGGTACCCCTACACTACTTATCCCTATGCTTATTATTATCGAAACTATTAGTCTTTTTATTCGACCCATCGCCCTTGGCGTACGACTAACTGCAAACTTAACAGCTGGTCACCTACTAATTCAGTTAATCGCGACCGCGGTATTTGTATTACTACCTCTAATACCAACAGTATCTATTTTGACGGCATTAGTACTATTACTATTAACTGTGTTAGAAGTAGCGGTTGCCATGATTCAGGCATATGTATTCGTACTCCTTCTAAGCCTTTACTTGCAAGAAAATGTTTAAACCTAATCAAAATAACATTATAAATAAATATATGGTACACGTGTGCATAGTACTTATTGAGTTGAATAAGCCGACAAACTTAATAAGTACTCCGCCAACTACCAAAACCATTAAATATACAGCTATTTTAATACAAAAGATGAAAAATAATGGCCCATCAAGCACATGCATATCATATAGTAAACCCAAGCCCCTGACCACTAACGGGAGCCGTTGCAGCCTTGCTTATAACAGCAGGTTTAGCCATCTGATTTCACTTCCATTCCATATCCCTTATAAACCTTGGCCTTATTCTTCTATTATTAACCATATACCAATGGTGACGAGATATTGTCCGAGAAGGAACATTTCAAGGACATCACACCCCCCCTGTACAAAAAGGCCTTCGGTGTGGTATAGCCCTATTCATTACTTCAGAAGTTTTCTTTTTCCTAGGCTTCTTTTGAGCTTTTTACCACTCAAGTCTCGCTCCTACCCCTGACCTCGGAGGCTGCTGACCCCCAACCGGCATCTCTCCTATCAACCCCTTCGGAGTCCCCCTCCTTAATACAACTGTTTTACTGGCCTCGGGGGCAACAATTACATGGTGCCATCACAGCATTATTGAAGGTGATCGAGAACCTGCTATTCAAGCCCTCGCCTTGACAATCTTACTAGGCGTGTACTTCACATATCTTCAAGCCATAGAATATTATGAAGCCCCCTTCACTATTGCAGATGGGGTGTATGGCTCCACATTTTTTGTTACAACAGGCTTCCACGGCCTACACGTAATTATTGGATCCACTTTCCTTGCCGTCTGCCTAGTCCGCCTCATCCAATCCCACTTTACCTCAGAGCATCATTTTGGGTTAGAAGCCGCTGCATGATACTGACACTTCGTCGATGTGGTTTGACTGCTGCTCTATGTATCCCTTTACTGATGAGGCTCATAACTATAACCTTTCTAGTATATATAGTATAAATGACTTCCAATCATTTGGCCTTGGTGAAACTCCAAGGAAAGGTAATGAACATTATTACGGCTGTCATAACTATCTCAGTAACATTAGCAGGACTACTAGCACTATTATCCTTCTACCTCCCACAAATAAACCCTGACTCAGAGAAACTTTCACCATATGAATGCGGATTTGACCCTCTCGGGTCAGCCCGAATTCCTTTCTCCGTACGCTTTTTTCTAATCGCCATCCTATTCCTTCTGTTTGATTTGGAAATCGCGCTGCTTTTACCCCTCCCTTGAGCATACCAGCTCTCTTCCCCCTTATTAACATTCACTTGGGCAGCTCTTGTACTCATCATGCTTACCCTGGGACTAGTATATGAGTGGTTACAAGGGGGCCTTGAATGGGCAGAATAGATTATTAGTTTAAATAAAACATTTGATTTCGGCTCAAAAGAACGTGGTTAAAATCCACTATAATCTAAAAATGTCTCTGATCAAGTTCACGTTTATATCAGCCTTTACGTTAGGACTTGCGGGCTTGTCCTTTAATCGCACCCACCTATTGTCCGCTTTATTATGTCTAGAGGGTATGATGCTTTCACTTTATCTTGCCTTCTCCCTATGGGCCCTTACCTTAAACACAAATATTTTCTCAACTTCTCCGTTGTTTCTGTTGACTTTTTCAGTTTGTGAAGCAAGTACAGGACTGGCTCTCCTTGTCTCAACAGCCCGAACACATGGCTCAGACCATCTAAAAACCTTCAACCTCCTAAAATGCTAAAGATCCTAATACCCCTGCTCTTAATAATTCCAACCGCATGAATGACCCCTCCTCGGTGACTATGACCCACCGCTCTATCTCAAAGCTTAATTGTAGTTCCTTTTAGCTTCATCTGGCTAAAAGATGTAACTGCAATACAGTGATCTTACATTAATTTAACAACAGCTGCGGACAAAGTATCCGCCCCTCTATTAGTTCTCTCATGCTGACTACTGCCTTTAATAATTATTGCTAGCCAGAATTACTGCTCCAAAAGCCCTATTAGTAGCCAACGATTATTCATCTCCCTGTTAGTCTCCCTACAACTTCTTATTATTGCAACATTCACTGCAACAGAATTAGTTCTGTTTTATGTTATGTTTGAAGCAACACTCCTACCAACCTTAATCCTTATCACACGCTGAGGTAACCAAAAGGATCGATTAAATGCAGGAACATACTTCCTTTTCTACACACTAGCCGGCTCCCTTCCACTACTTATTGCAATGCTTTATTTATCAAACTTAACAGGAAACGTTTCTTTTATTACACAACTATTCTGCAAGTTTTCACCCTTCACTGGTTACTCCGGTAAAATGTTATGAGCAGCATGCCTACTAGCATTTTTAATTAAATCACCTTTGTATGGCCTTCACTTATGATTACCTAAAGCACACGTAGAAGCCCCCATTGCAGGATCAATAGTTCTTGCTGCCATTTTACTAAAACTAGGCGGTTACGGGCTAATACGAATCCTACCTGCACTAGATCCGATAACATTCCAACTCAACTACCCATTTATTGCCCTAGCCTTGTGGGGTGTAGTAATATCAGCAGGTATCTGTCTTCGACAAACCGACCTTAAATCATTAATTGCTTACTCATCTATCAGCCACATAGGAATTGTAGTTGCTGGTCTTCTCACTCAAACACCCTGCGGATACTCAGGAGCCTTAGCGCTTATGATTGCCCACGGCCTCACATCATCAACCCTATTCTGTCTAGCTAATACAAACTATGAACGAATTCACAGCCGCACTATAATCTTAACTCGAGGTTTACAAATGATCCTCCCTCTGATGACCATGTGATGACTCCTCGCCTCAGTATCTAACTTTGCGCTGCCACCTCTCCCCAACTTTATAGCTGAACTACTTACATTAACCTGCCTTTTCGGCTGATCCTCTTGAACACTATTTTTTACAGGACTAGGCACAATTCTCACCGCAGCTTATACACTCTATATATTTATTACAACCCAATGGGGACAAGCACCAAAACACACCATGCTCCCAGACCCCTGTAATGCCCGCGAACATCTGCTAATATTACTACATCTTTTACCCCTTATTCTGCTAATACTTACCCCAGATCTCATTTTCCTATAGCCAATATAATTTAACCTAAAACTTTAGGCTGTAATTCTAACAACAAGCGTTAAAACCCCTTATACACTTTATATATTTATTATAACCAATGGGGACAAGCACCAAAACACACTATGCTCCTACACCCCGCTTATACCCGCGAGAATCTGCTAGTATTATTACATCTTTTACCCCTTATTCTGTTAATAGTTACTCCAGAACTCATTCTCATATGGCCGATATAGTTTAACCTAAAACTTTAGATTGTGATTCTAACAACAAGGGTTAAAACCCCTTTATCGACCGAGAGAGGCCAAGCAGGCACCGGAAACTGCTAATTACCGATACCCCGGTTGGACCCCGGGGCTCACTCAGTTACTAAAGGATAATAGTTCATCCATTGGTCTTAGGAACCAAAAACTCTTGGTGCAAATCCAAGTAGTAACTAAAATGAACATTTCATCTAGCATTGTGACCTCTTCCCTACTAATAGTACTAATTATGCTGTGCACCCCCCTAATTTGATCATCCCCCTTAAATAACATACTTATTAAAAACCACCCTTCAAAAGTCAAAACCGTTGTCAAACTTGCCTTTTTTACTAGTCTAATCCCGCTCGCCCTCTTCCTAGACACAGGTCTAGAGGCATTAACCTATACATGACACTGAATAGATTTCTCCTACCTCTCCTTATCTCTTAGCTTTAAGTTTGATCTTTACACAATTGTATTTACACCCATTGCCTTGTACGTGACCTGATCTATTCTAGAGTTTACCTCTTGATACATGGCCTCAGACCCATTAATTGAACGCTTTGCAAACTTTCTTCTTCTTTTCCTAGTTGCCATGCTAGTGCTTGTCACAGCCAACAACATTTTTCAATTATTTATTGGCTGAGAAGGGGTGGGTATTATGTCCTTCCTCCTTATTGGTTGATGACAGGGACGAGCAGACGCAAATACTGCTGCTCTACAAGCAGTAATTTATAACCGAGTAGGGGATGTTGGCCTCCTGCTAGTACTAATTTGATCAGCACTCAAGTTTAATTCATGAGAAATAGACCAGATTTTTATATTGTCTAAGAACTCGAATACCATGGTCCCTGCCCTAGGACTAATCTTGGCTGCAACAGGCAAATCCGCCCAATTTGGACTCCACCCATGACTTCCTTCTGCTATAGAAGGCCCCACTCCGGTATCTGCCTTACTGCATTCAAGCACCATAGTGGTAGCGGGTATTTTTTTACTTATCCGAATAAACCCTATTATTGCCCAAAACCCCTATGCCCTTACAACCTGCCTATGATTAGGAGCCCTCACAACACTCTTCACAGCTATATGCGCCCTTACCCAAAATGATATCAAAAAAATTGTAGCTTTTTCCACATCAAGTCAACTAGGGTTAATAATAGTAACTATTGGCCTTAATCAACCCCAACTAGCCTTTCTGCACATTTGCACACATGCCTTTTTCAAGGCCATATTGTTCTTATGCTCTGGCTCAATTATTCATAGCCTAAACGACGAGCAAGACATCCGAAAGATAGGAGGAATATTTCACCTTACCCCTTTTACTGCATCCTGCATTAATCTAGGGAGCTTAGCCCTTGCGGGCTTCCCTTTTTTAGCAGGATTTTTCTCTAAAGATGCTATTATTGAGGCAATAAACACCTCAGTATTAAATACATGCGCCCTTGCTCTAACCCTCATTGCAACTTCATTTACCGCTGCCTACAGCATCCGACTAATCTACCTAGTCTCTTTAAACACCATCCGAATTTCCGCTTTATCCCCAGTTAACGAAAACCCTCCAGAAGTGATCAACCCTATTAAACGGCTAGCCTGAGGTAGCATTTTCGCAGGACTAATCATCACCTCAAACATTCTTCCAAATAAAACCCCCGTCATAGTAATAAGCCCCCTAATGAAAACATCAGCATTAATTGTAACTCTGTTAGGACTCGTTATTGCACTCCAACTGGCGATCAGTGCCAGCCAACACCTATCTCCCACCCCTAAATTAACCCCGTATCGTTTCTCCAACATGCTAGGGTTCTTCCCAAACCTCATCCATCGCCTAACCCCCAAAATAAACCTCGCCTTTGCCCATAAAATTGCTACCCAAACACTAGACCTATCTTGAGCCGAAATCCTAGGCCCCAAAGGACTCTCTCTCCGCTTATCACAAATGGCTTCACAAGTAAGTAATATTCAAAAAGGACTTATTAAATCCTATATGATGTTTTTCATCTTAACTATTTCATGCGCCTTGGTTTATAACCTACTTAAATAGCACGCAAAACCCCACGACTTATCCCCCGAGTTAGCTCTAATACTACTAACAGGGTTAGCAGCAAAACCCAAGCACTCATCACCAATATTACTCCTCCTCAAGAATAGATAAAAGCCACCCCTGCCATATCCCCACATGTAACCTCTGTTCCCTCACTTAAGACACCCCCCACCCAACAAGTAGAAAAAACCCCCCCTAACATTACAAACGCCCCTACAACCAAACTAAGATAAGTACACATGCTCGCAAACACGGAGCTACTTATTCAAGCCTCGGGATAAGGTTCTGCCGCTAAAGCGGCAGAATACGCAAACACCACTAACATTCCACCCAAGTAAATAAGAAACAGAATTAGAGCTAAAAAAGAGCCCCCCTCAGACATCAAATAACCACACCCCGCCCCCGCTACCAACACTAAGCCCAAGGCCGCAAAATAAGGTGAAGGATGCGATGCCACCATTACCAAACCTATAATAATAGTTAAACAACAAAACATTGTAAGGATCATGATTCTCACCAGGATTTTAACCAGGACTTATAGCTTGAAAAGCTATCGTTGTGTTCAACTATAAGAATTTTAATGGCAAACTTACGCAAATCCCACCCCCTACTTAAAATTGCCAACAACGCAGTTGTTGACTTACCTGCCCCCTCTAATATCTCAGTCTGATGAAATTTTGGTTCTTTACTAGGACTATGTTTAATCTCCCAGCTAGCCACAGGACTATTCCTTGCAATACACTACACTTCAGACATCGCTACTGCTTTCTCTTCTGTGGCCCATATCACCCGAGACGTCAACTACGGCTGACTAATCCGCAACCTCCATGCCAACGGCGCATCATTTTTCTTCATCTGTATTTATTTACATATCGGGCGAGGCCTTTACTACGGCTCTTACCTGTACAAAGTTACATGAAATGTGGGGGTAGTACTTTTACTGCTGACAATAGCCACAGCTTTTGTAGGTTACGTCCTACCTTGAGGACAAATATCTTTCTGAGGGGCCACAGTAATCACCAACCTTCTCTCCGCTATCCCTTATGTAGGAGGATCAGTAGTGCAATGGATTTGAGGTGGTTTTTCAGTAGATAACGCAACGCTAACCCGATTCTTCGCTTTTCACTTCCTACTCCCCTTTGTTATTGCTGCAGTAACTATAATCCACCTTCTATTTTTACACGAGACAGGGTCTAATAACCCCGCCGGACTAAACTCCGACGCAGATAAAATCTCTTTCCATCCATACTTTTCTTATAAAGACTTGATTGGTTTCGTAGTAATACTCGTAGCTTTAACATCCCTAGCATTATTCTCACCAAACCTCCTAGGGGACCCTGATAACTTTACCCCCGCCAACCCACTTATCACACCCCCACATATTAAGCCAGAATGGTATTTCCTTTTTGCATACGCTATTTTACGCTCAATCCCCAATAAGCTAGGAGGTGTTTTAGCCTTACTATCTTCCATCCTTGTTTTGATACTAGTCCCTTTTCTTCACACTTCTAAACAACGAGGACTTACCTTTCGCCCTATCACCCAGTTCTTGTTTTGAACACTAGTTGCAGACGTACTAATTTTAACATGAATTGGGGGCATACCCGTTGAGGACCCCTTTATCATCATTGGACAAATTGCCTCGCTGCTGTACTTCACTATTTTCTTAGTCTTCATACCAATCGCAGGTTATCTGGAAAATAAAGCCCTAGACTGAACATAGTGTGAGTAGCTCAGCCCAGAGCGCCGGTCTTGTAAACCGGACGTCGGGGGTTAAAATCCCCCCTCGCACTCAGAACAGAAGGATTTCAACCTCCGCCAATGGCTCCCAAAGCCAAAATTCTTATTAAACTATGTTCTGTATACTTATATGTATTAACACCATTAATATATGTACACCAATAATTGTATTATTTAAAGACATTAATTATTAATCAACTATAGTGATACATCCACACATAGATATCAAATTAATAATAAGGTATACTAAAACCATTAGATAAGAGACAATACAATTGAATAAGTAATAATCGAAACTTAAGACTCATCATACTATTCATCAGTACATATATACCATGACCCAACTACTCTAGTATTAACCATTAATGCACAGTAAGAGCCCACCATCAGTTGATTTCTTAATGTTAACGGTTATTGAAGGTGCAGAACAAGAATTGTGGGGGTTTCACTCAGTGAACTATTCCTGGCATTTGGTTCCTACTTCAGGTCCATACATTAACATAGTCCCCACACTTTCATCGACGCTTGCATAAGTTAATGCCCGTAACCATACGACTCGTTACCCAACATGCCGGGCGTTATCGCCAGGGTGTAAGGGGTTCCTTTTTTTTTTCTCCTTTCATTTGGCATTTCAGAGTGCACACGGTACTATTCGCCAAGGTTGAACATTTTCTTGCGCGCAAGGGTATAGTATGATATGATTTGAGATATCTATAGAAGAATCACATAACTGATATCAAGTGCATAATATATTATTTTTAATCGAGACTTACCCAGAAATGCCCCCCTCTCCCCCCGTTCGTTTTTGCGCGTTTACCCCCCCTACCCCCCCATTACTCCTGAGATGCTTGTTATTCCTGCCTACCCCCCGGAAACAGGAACACCTCGAGTAATGTTTAGCACCACGTATCGATTTATTATAATATTACAATATTTAAATATTTACAAT